AAAAAAAAAATCATTTCTTTCAATACTCACTTGTTACGTTATTGTTATCTTATTAGTTAATAATCCTAATGATTGGATTCATATGCTTAATTCCTGATAGGAAATAAAATAGTCAAATGATTATTGACTATTCATCTATTGTATTTTCATCAAATAGGGGGCAAGAAGACTCTATGGAAAAATGGTGGTTCAATTCGATGTTGTCTAACGATAAGTTAGAACATAGGTGTGGACTAAATAAATCAATGGATAGTCTTGATGCTATTGGACATACCAGTGGAAGTGAAGAACCCATTCTAAATGGTACGGAGAAAAACATTCCTAGTCGGAGTGATTGTGGCAGTTATAGTTTCAGAAATGTTGATTATTTATTTGATATCAGGGATATTTGGAGTTTGATCTCTGATGACACTTTTTTAGTTAGGGATAGTAATGGTGACAGTTTTTCTGTATGTTTTGATATTGAAAATCAGATTTTTGAGATTGACAATGATAGTTCTTTTCTGAATGAACTAGAAAGTTTTTTTTCTAGTTATTTAAATAGTGGGTCTAAGAGAAACAATCACTACTATTATCATTGCATATATGATACTCAATCTAGTTGGAATAATCACATTAATAGTTGCATTGATAATTATCTTCGTTTTGAAGTCAGTATTAATAGTTCCATTTCGGGTGGTACCGACAATTACAGTGACAGTTACATTTATAGTTTCATTTGTACTGAAAATGTAACTGGTAGTGAAAGTGGGAGTTCTAGTTCTGGTATAAGAACTAGTAAAAATGGTAGTGATTTCAATATAAGAAGAAGATCTAATGATTTCGGTAGAAATAAAAAATACAGACATTTATGGGTTCAATGCGAAAATTGTTATGGATTAAATTATAAAAAATTTTTTAGGTCAAAAATGAATATTTGTGAACAGTGTGGATATCATTTGAAAATGAGCAGTTCAGATAGAATCGAACTTTCGATTGATCCGGGGACTTGGGATCCTATGGATGAAGATATGGTCTCTATGGACCCCATTGAATTTCATTCAGAGGGGGAACCCTATAGAGATCGTATCGATTCTTATCAAAGAAAGACAGGTTTAACCGAAGCTGTTCAAACAGGCATAGGTCAACTAAATGGTATTCCCATAGCAATTGGAGTTATGGATTTTGAGTTCATGGGAGGTAGTATGGGATCCGTAGTAGGCGAGAAAATCACCCGTTTGATCGAGTATGCTACTAATCGATCTTTACCTGTCATTATTGTGTGTGCTTCTGGAGGAGCGCGCATGCAAGAAGGAAGTTTGAGTTTGATGCAAATGGCTAAAATATCTTCCGCTTCATATAATTATCAATCAAATAAAAAATTATTCTATGTATCAATCCTTACATCTCCTACAACCGGTGGAGTAACAGCCAGTTTTGGTATGTTGGGAGATGTCATTGTTGCTGAACCTAATGCCTACATTGCATTTGCGGGTAAAAGAGTAATTGAACAAACATTGAATAAGACAGTACCCGATGGTTCACAAGCGGCTGAGTATTTATTCCATAAAGGCTTATTTGACCCAATTGTACCACGTAATCCTTTAAAAGGTGTTCTGAGTGAGTTATTTCAGCTCCACGGTTTCTTTCCCTTGAATCAAAATTCAAAAAATTAATAAAGTATAGCACTAAATTCAGTTATTTGTAGCGAACAATAGTTCATCGTAATCAAAAAAAAAACTAAAAAAAATGGTGTTTTCTTTGATGACATAAGTTCTACTTGTAATAAGAGTTAGAAGTTTCGGGTAATTACTTTTTATTTTTTCCTCCGGATCTATTTTTTTATCCTACCTCTATTCATGATTAGTAATCACTAACCTTCTATCAACAGGATAAAAAAGTGAATTTTTCCCTCCGAGGAATTAGAATTAGGGAAAATAAAAAAAAATTATCTGGTCTTCTTACGTATTAATATAGACAATAAAAAAAAATATCGAAATAAAAATAAAAAGAAATAAATATAAAATAGAGAATAGAAGTTATTTCTATATCTATCGATAACCCCCATTTTTTACTATGAATCTCCGTTTGTTGGATGGATCGAATTAGTTAGAGTCGCAAACTCCTAATAAAATCTTTTATTTTCATAAGAAACTCCTTATTAGATTAGAAAGATAGAAAGAAATAAGGATGGGAGAAGAATAATAAAATATATTAATAAAGTGAATTATCATACATATTCGTGTAGAAAGATGAATAGGTACACTTATTTAGTTCTACATTCCTTGCACTTATTAACTACTTATTTTATTAACTACTTATAAATATTTTATAAATATTAAATATTAATTTCTAAATATTAATACTTTTACTTTTTATTTTACTTTTTTTTTTAATTTAATAAATTATTAATAAATAATTAAATTATTATTTTTAATAAATAATTATAATATATAAATAATTATAATATAATTATTAATATAATTATAATATTATAATTATAATAATATTTATTATATATAAATATTATTATATATATTATAAATATAATACAGTTTATGATATATACTTAACTTAGGATAGATATACTTATCATATCATAAGATATCTTTCTCTTTCTAATAGATAGAAATATTAAATCGAGGCACCCATTCTATGACAGATCTCAACTTACCCTCTATTTTTGTGCCTTTAGTGGGCCTAGTATTTCCGGCAATTGCAATGGCTTCTTTATCTCTTCATGTCCAAAAAAATAAGATTGTCTAGATCCGATGGGACCAAATCTCATCAATTTATTTCAACACTGGATCATAATACAGATATTTATTTAGTGTAATATGGTACGATATGTGATTCTTTACGAACACAAATGAAAGAACTGTTATGCATGCGGATACATGATATCCGCATAAATGCATGTATATGCAGGTATAGCTGGTTAAATGAAAAATGGATCGGCGAATATTTTATTTAAATGGAAAGTCAATGTATCGAACAAATTACTTCTAACGGTTTACATCAGAATAGTGCTAGTCAATGAAAGTTACTTCGGGATCAAGAAAGTAAAATTCATTTGGGTTATTCTCTCAATTCCAATCGAATGCAACTGGATCTAGTAGAGTATGAATTGGCGATCAGAACATATATGGATAGAACTTATAATGGGGTCTCGAAAAACAAGTAATTTTTTCTGGGCCTGTATCCTTTTTTTAGGTTCACTAGGATTCTTAGTGGTTGGAATTTCCAGTTATCTTGGTAGAAATCTGATATCCGTATTTCCATCTCAGCAAATTCTTTTTTTTCCACAAGGGATCGTGATGTCTTTCTATGGGATCGCAGGTCTATTCATTAGCTCCTATTTGTGGTGCACAATTTCATGGAATGTAGGTAGTGGTTATGACCGATTCGATAGAAAAGAAGGAATAGTGTGTATTTTTCGTTGGGGATTTCCTGGAATAAATCGTCGCATCTTCCTTCGCTTACTTATGAGAGATATCCAATCCATCAGAATGGAGGTTAAAGAGGGTCTTTATCCTCGTCGTGTCCTTTATATGGAAATCAGAGGCCAAGGAGCCATTCCCTTGACTCGTACTGATGAGTATTTTACTCCACGAGAAATTGAACAAAAAGCTGCCGAATTGGCCTATTTCTTGCGCGTACCAATTGAAGTATTTTGAAATGAGCTGAAGAAAAAATGGAAAAAAACTTGCTAATTTCCTTTTTAATACAACCGTCGACTCTATCTGATATTTCTCTGAAGTACGAGTTCTATAAAAAGGTATTGAACCCATGGATCTATTTCCCATTTTTGTCTAATAATTTAGATCTCGGATCTAGAAGGAAAGGAATATAGAAATAGAATAAGGGTCCTTTTAGGATAAAAATGAAAAAAAAAAAGAAAGCCTGGGTCTCCCTCCCATATATTTCATCCATAATATTTTTGCCCTGGTGGGTCTCTCTCTCATTTAATAAATGTCTGGAACCTTGGGTTACTAATTGGTGGAATACCGGGAAATCCGAAACTTTTTTGAATGATATTCAAGAGAAAAACGTTCTAGAAAGATTCATAGAATTGGAAGAACTATTCCTCTTGGATGAAATGATAAAGGAGTACCCGGAGACACATATACAAAAACTTCGTATAGGAATACACAAGGAAACGATACAATTGGTCAAAACACACAATGAATATCATCTCCATATCATTTTGGATTTCTCGACAAATATAATTTGTTTCGCTATTCTAAGTGGTTATTTTATTCTGGGTAATGAAGAACTTGTCATTCTTAATTCTTGGATTCAGGAATTCCTCTATAACTTAAGTGACACAATAAAAGCTTTTTTGATTCTTTTAGTTACTGATTTATGGATCGGATTTCATTCGACCCATGGTTGGGAACTAATGATTGGTTCGGTCTACAACGATTTTGGATTGGTTCATAACGATCAAATTATATCTAGTCTTGTTTCCACTTTTCCAGTTATTCTAGATACAATTGTGAAATATTGGATTTTCTATTATTTAAATCGTGTATCTCCTTCACTTGTAGTCATTTATCATTCAATGAATGAATGAAGAACTCATTTGATCTCCTGATATCAATCAAATCAGAATCTTTCTTCGTATCGTATATAAAGAAAGCATTTTCAATCTTACTTAATTCTTTATACTTCTAGCTCTTTAAGGTATTCGTCCTATATTCCAGTACAATTATCCCAGTACAATGACAGACTCGTGTATAGGGAACTATACTAGCTACCTATCTAATTTATTGTAGAAATTCCGGGATCAATGATTGGACATGCAAAATAGAAATACTTTTTCTTGGGTAAAGGAACAGATGACTCAATCGATTTCTGTATCGATCATGATATATGTAATAACTCGGGCATCTATTTCAAATGCATATCCCATTTTTGCGCAGCAGGGTTATGAAAACCCACGAGAAGCAACTGGACGAATTGTATGTGCCAATTGCCATTTAGCTAATAAGCCCGTGGATATTGAAGTTCCGCAAGCT